TTTTCCCTTTCACTCGTAGTATGGGGAAGAAGTGGACTCTAAAGGTACTACTAATTGATTGAGGAATCAAACCGTATCAATTGTTTTAGAGATCCTTCTGCACCGCATTTTGTATTCTTCAAAAAATATATTCAGTTCGGAATTATATTGGATTCTAGTGGAGTAATGTATTATATGACTAAAATTCTTTCAATGAAAGATATATTTCAATGATTCTCATGTTTGTATCTCGAAAGGAAAGGGATACATATTATTGGAATTTTAGTCCAACAAAATTTTTCCTAAATTTTCTATTTCAATGAACGGGCTCTTACCATAATTGGAGATAGATACTGAAGAAGGCCTGACCTCCCTTTTTTGTTTCCCTCTTTACTTTTACTGCTCAAAAAATGATTTTTGAAGTGTATACGCGCTTTCTATGAGCAAAAATATAGACGTAGTCGTTGTCTAACGATATGCTATGCATAATAAGATCTTGCCTTGGGCGAGTCACATATTGCGCGCACTTAACGATATTCTTTTATGATTTGCGAAATGGAATTTCTACTTTATCGACTCATTTCATATCTTAATATCAGGGTTCAAGCATTAATAATCGGCGAGGTTTATTATTTATTCCCTTTCAAAATCCGAAGAAGTGCCCATAGAACTCCTGTCAATGGATCAATCCATTTTTTCTTTGAAATGCTAGAAAAAAGATTACTACTCTTTAATATATATATGTTAATGCTCATAATGCTTTTTCCTTCTTTGATTTGATTCTTTCGATAGATCACGAAACTAAGATTGCAAAGAATAAGAAATCTATAAAGTAGAACTATAAAGTAAGACAATTATCTAAAGTAAAACAATTATTGCATTTAAATTGAAGAAGTAGAACTTTATACACTACAATAACACTAATAGATAGTAAGAAAGAAATCTATATTTCTTTCTTACTATACTATAGTATCGGATCTGATAGAATACTGTCGATTATAATCCGCTCATTTCTTTTAAGACATGAAATTGGAATCTTGGAATCATTTTCCTTTTTTCTTCAATCGTTGATAAGAACTCAGAAGTCAAGTTTCATTCAAATTAATTAATCCTTTTTATTTTGATTTTGGCTTTCTGTTTTTACATAAATGATAAGCAGAAAAGCAGTAGGAACTAGAATGAACAGCGCAGTAGCAATAAATGCAAGAATATTTACTTCCATAATCTCATCTTTTTTTTACTTCACAATAACTCGGGATTTAATCCCATAGAGATGATAAATCTTTCGCCGGTAAATTCAATGAATGAATTACCTCTCAATGATCTTAAATCAGATCAATATCATGAATAACAATATCTGAGCTATCAAAATCTGAGCTATCAAATCAATTCGTCGTCGCGAATTGAATAGTATAACATAAGAAGACGTTTTATCCATACTGAATCCAAAATAGGATTCCCAGCCCACTCAAAAAGTACTTTTGAATGAAAGAGATTTTTTCAATTTCACATTCGTAATTGAGGTTACACAAACAAAAACAGAGCCGGAAGGGGCTATTTTTTAAGCCGGAAAAGTATTCTATCAGGGGAATTCTGTTAAATTCATTTTGTTTTGTATTGTACACGAAAGGAATTCCATTTTTTTGTATGTGCGCTTGAGAAACATATAGTCCTCTATTCCATCGAAAAAGCAGACTCAGTCTCTCTTGGAATACTGACTATATTGCTCCATCAATTGTACTAATCTACATATGTCTTTCTACTACCAATGAGTCCTAGTTGAAGTAACGAAAATTCTCCTATCTAGTTGTTTGATGAGAAGGGCGAAACGAAAAAGGAAAGAAAAAAGAATCCCTTTGGGAATGAAATTTTTCTTCTTGTTCCCCCGTTAACAGAAAAAGGAAAGCTGATTGATGTACTTATTGAATCTGTCGGGACTGACGGGGCTCGAACCCGCAGCTTCCGCCTTGACAGGGCGGTGCTCTGACCAATTGAACTACAATCCCAGGGAAATAAGGGATCTAGCAGAAATTTTGATTCTTTTTTATTCCTCCGTATCGGGTATTTCTGAAGGACAGGGGGGTTATATCATCTCATGGTATATTGGCGAATTGTTGGGCCGAGCTGGATTTGAACCAGCGTAGACATATTGCCAACGAATTTACAGTCCGTCCCCATTAACCGCTCGGGCATCGACCCAGGAAAACCCATTTGAGGTTTATTGGTAATCCATGATCAACCTCCTTTTGTAGTACCCTACCCCCAGGGGAGGTCGAATCCCCGCTGCCTCCTTGAAAGAGAGATGTCCTAAACCACTAGACGATAGGGGCTTATTTGCCCAACGTCCATCAGAATCATATGATGCCCATTGTACGAATAGGTTATTCTAATTGTCAATAAATAAGAATAATTTATTAGAAAGTATAATAATAATACTTCTTATTTTCTATTATCTATTTCTATTATTAATTAATAATAATTAATAGAAATAGAATAAATTTTTAAAATCAAAAAAAAAAAA